TATAATTATTGGATTTATAATAATGAACAAAAAAAATACAACTTAAGGAATGAATTTATAAGTAGAATAAAAATTTTAGAAAAAGAGAAAGGATCTTTTGCTTTAAATATACTAGAAAAAAGAACCAAATTGTGTGATGATAAGCATGAACAAGAATATTTACCCCAAATATATGATCCCTTTTTGAATGGACCTTATCGCGGAACAATAAAAAATGTAGATTCACATGAAATCATGACTGATTTAATAACTTCAAGAGCAGATTCCTTAGAAATATTGTGGATAAATAAAATTCATGGTCTATTTCATAAAAATTCTCAAACATTTGAACATAAAAAAAATAGATTTTATTCTGATGAGGAATTTTTATCGAATCCTATTGAGAATTCCTTAACCTCAATTGAAAAATTTTATTTTGAACGTGCGCAAGGAATAGATTCAGAAAGTAAAGAAAAATCTTTAAAATTTTTTTTCGATGTAATTACAACTGATCCAAATGATCTAATAAAAATTAGAAAAAATTCTATTGGAATGGAAGAAATTAGTAAAAAGGTCTCTAGATGGTCATACAAATTAACAGATGATTTGGAAGAAGAAGATGAAGAAGAATCGATGGAAGATCCTGAAATTCGGTCAAGAAAAGGGAAACGCATAATAATTTATACTGATAACGATCGGAACACTAATTCAAGTGCTACTAATAATACTACTATTAATAATAGTGATGAAGAAGACGAGGTGGCTTTGATACGTTACTCACAACAATCGGATTTTCGCCGTGGTATAATCAAAGGATCTATGCGTGCTCAAAGACGTAAAACAATTATCTGGAAAATATTTCAAGCAAATGTACATTCTCCACTTTTTTTGGATCGAATAGACAAAACATTTTTTTTTTCGTTTTTTAATATATCTAAAATTAGGAATTGGTTAGGGAGAACCTCAGAATCTAAAATTTATTATTTTGAGCAAGAACATACAAAAGAAAACGAGAAAACAAACAAAGAGAAAGAAGAGGAAAATGAACGAATAGCAATATCAGAGGCTTGGGATAGCTTTCTATTTACTCAAGCAATAAGAGGTTTAATATTAGTAACCCAATCTTTTCTTAGAAAATATGTTCTATTTCCCGTATTGATAATAGCTAAAAATATTAGTCGTATGTTATTGTTTCAATTCCCCGAATGGTACGAGGATTGGAAGGAATGGAATGGAGAAATGCATGTTAAATGTACTTATAATGGTGTTCAATTATCAGAAACGGAATTTCCCCAAAATTGGTTAAGAGATGGTATTCAAATAAAGATTCTATTTCCTTTTTGTCTGAAACCTTGGCAAAGATCTAAGGTACGATTTAATCATGGAGATCAGCAAAGGGGAAAAAAAGAGAAAAAAGATAACTTTTGTTTTTTAACAGTTTGGGGAAGAGAAGCAGAGCTACCTTTTGGGTCTCCCCGAAAACGACCTTCTTTCTTTGAACCCATTTTAAAAGAACTCGAAAAAAAAACGATAAAAGCGAAAAAGAAAATTTTCCAAGTTATAAGAGTTTTCAAAGAAAGAGGAAATGGGGTTCTAAAAGTTTCAAAAAAAGAAACAAGATGGATCATCAAAATAATTCTATTTATGGACCTAATAATGAAAGAACTTGAAAAAGTAAAACCCATATTAAAATCGAGTAGGGTTAAAGTATATGAACCGAATGAAAATGGAAGAGATTCTAATATAAATAATAAGATTCTTTGCGAATCGACCATTGCAATTCAATCCCTAAATTGTGGAAATGAAAATTATTCACTCATCGAAACAAAAATGAAAGATCTTGCTAATAAGACAATCACAATTAGGAGTCAAATAAAAGGAATCACAAAAGACAAGAAAAAAATGGTTCTAACTTATGATGATAAAAGATCGGAATTACAGAAGGATATTTGGCAAATATTTAAAAGAAAAAATATCCGATTAATACGTAAATCGCATTTTTTTATAAAATCCTTCATTGAAAAAATATACATGAATCTATTACTATGTATCATTAAGATTCCAATTTTTAAATCAACAAACAAAATTTTAACTAAATACATTTATAATGATAAAACAAATCAAGAAAGAATTGAAAAGACAAATCAAAATACAATGAACTTTATTTCGACTATAAAAAAGCGGTTTTATAATATTTTTTATAACACTAATTTTAGTATTAGCAATAAAAATTCTAATATTTATTGGGACTTATCTTCTTTGTCTCAAGCATATGTATTTTACAAATTCTCACAAAATCAATTACTTAACAAATATCCTTTGAAATCTGTACTTCAATATCATAACACCTATCCTTTTCTTACAGATATAATAAAGAGTTATTGTACAACACAAGGAATATTTGGTTCCAAACCAAAGCATAAGAAAATGCATAAGTATAGAATGAATAAATGGAAAATGTGGTTAAGAGGTCATTATCAATATAATTTATCTCAGACTAAGTGGTCTTATTTAGTACCAAAAAAATGGCAAAATAGGGCCAACCAATGTCGTATAATTCAAAAAAAAGACTCAACGAAATCGGATTTATATAAAAAAGAAAAAGACCAATTAATTCATTACATGAAAGAAAATTCCTATGCAGTAAATTCATTGATGAGTCAAAAAGACAAATTGAAAAAACATTACGGATATGATATTTTTTCATATAAATATATAAATTTTGAGGATAATAAAAACTCATATATTTATGAGTCAACATTACAATTACAAGAAGTGGAAAACAAAAAAATTTCATCTAATTTCAATATACTGAAACCCGAACCATTTTATGGATTGATAAGGATAGTTATTAATAATTATTTAGAAAAAAGATTTCTCATTGATACGGCCAAAAATATGGATAGACCATTTTTAAATTATAAAATTCCCCATTTCTGTATTATAAATAATATTGATATTGAGACCCGGGCCAATACGCATATCAACACCAAGATTCAAAAAAATACTAAAAATCTAAATTATCAAAAATTTAAAAAAATTTCCTTTTTTGATTGGATGGGAATGAATCAAGAAAAATTCTATCGTACCATATCAAATTTAGAACCTTGGTTTTTCCCAGAATTTGTACTACTTTTTAATGCGTATAAAATAAAACCGTGGATCATACCTACCAAATTACTTATTTTAAATTTTCATTTCTATGAAAATATTAGTAAAAGTCAAAAGATCAATGTAAAAAAAAAAAAAAATGAACAACAAGGTCAAGGAAATTTTGTATCAGATTTACGAAAACAAAATGAAAAAGATGTTGAGACAGATTATACAGGAGCAGACATTAAAAAAGATAGAAAAAAAAAACAATCTAAGAGCAAGAAAGAAGCAGAACTCAATTTCTTCTTGAGAAAATATTTTCTTTTTCAATTAAGATGGGATGATCCCTTGAATCAAAGAATGATCAATAATATAAAGGTATATTGTCTTCTACTTAGACTGATAGATCCAAAGGAAATAGCTATATCTTCAATTCAAAGAGGAGAGATGCATTTAGATGTAATGTTGATTCAGAAAGATCTAACTCTTACAGAATTGGTAAAAAGAGGCATATTTATTGTCGAACCAATTCGTCTATCTATGAAAAGGGATGGAAAAGATATTATATATCAAACCATAGGTATTTCATTGGTTGAAAAGAATAAACGCCAAACTGATGGAAAATGCATAATAAAAAAAGAATATGTTGATAAAAAAAAATTTCATGAATCTGTTGCACAACACAGCAATACACTTGTGACTAAAAACAAAAATTATTATGATTTCCTTGTTCCTGAAAATATTCTATCCCCCAGACGTCGTAGAGAATTGAGAATTTTCATTTGTTTTAATTCTCAGAATTGGAATATTATGGGTAGAAATCCAATATTTTGTAATCAAAACACCATAAACAACTGTGGACAATTTTTGAACAAGGAAAAACATCTTAATACAGATACAAAGAAATTCTTTAAATTAAAATCTTTTCTCTGGCCCAATTATCGATTAGAAGATTTAGCTTGTATGAATCGTTATTGGTTTGATACCAATAATGGCAGTAATTTCAGTATATCAAGAATACATATGTATCCACGATTCAGAATTCTTTAAATTCTTTAATAATATTATATTAATAGTATATAATAAATATAAATATAACATAGTATATTTCCTTTATATCTTATATCTATTTTTCTTTATCGAAAAAACATTTTCTTTCCTGAATAGGAAAATCTTGAATAAAAAAATAGATCGTTCCTTTCTATCCAAATCAAATTTTCAATTTGATTTGGATAGAAAAAATTCTATATGAAGAATGAAGAAATGAAAAAGTTTTTTGTACTAGATTCAAATAACTGGAAATAACAAGTATAATAAAAATTTTTATTTTTCCTGATCGGTAAAATTCGCGTAAAAGAAAAAAATAGAAAATTTTGTTTTTATGGTCAAAAATTCATTCATCTCAGCTATTCGACAAGAAAAAGAAAAAAACTGTGGATCTGTTGAATTTCAAGTATTTAGTTTCACTGATAAGATACAGAGACTTACTTCACATTTAAAATTACATAAAAAAGATTTTTTATCACAAAGGGGTCTACGAAAAATTCTGGGAAAACGTCAACGGCTGTTGGATTATTTGTCAAAGAAAAATCGAGTACGTTATAAGAAATTGATTAACCAGTTGGGTATTCGGGAGTCAAAAACTCGTTAATTTTTAGTTTGAGATTGGTTTGAATTTTTTCTTTAGTTATTAGATTTTTCATTTTGATGAACTTCATTTTGCTAAATTCATGGAATAATGAATTGAATTAAGGAAGAAAAGTTATGACTGTATCAGCTACAAGAAAGGATCTCATGATAGTGAATATGGGTCCTCACCACCCATCAATGCATGGTGTTCTTCGACTAATTGTTACTCTCGATGGTGAAGATGTTATTGATTGTGAACCTATATTGGGTTATTTACATAGAGGGATGGAAAAAATAGCGGAAAATCGAACAATTATACAATATTTGCCTTATGTAACACGGTGGGATTATTTAGCCACTATGTTCACAGAAGCAATAACAGTAAATGCACCAGAACGATTAGAAAGCGTTCAAGTACCTAAAAGAGCTAGTTACATTAGAATAATTATGCTAGAACTGAGTCGTATAGCTTCTCATTTATTATGGCTTGGACCTTTTCTGGCAGATATCGGTGCACAGACTCCCTTTTTCTATATTTTCAGAGAAAGGGAATTGTTATATGATCTATTCGAAGCCGCTACAGGTATGCGAATGATGCATAATTATTTCCGTATTGGGGGAGTTGCTACCGATTTACCTTATGGCTGGATAGAGAAATGTTTGGATTTTTGCGATTATTCTTTAACAGGAATTGTTGAATATCAAAAACTTATTACGCGGAATCCTATTTTTTTGGAGCGCGTTGAAGGAGTGGGCATTATTAGTGGAGAGGAGGCAATAAATTGGGGTTTATCAGGACCAATGTTACGGGCTTCTGGAATCCAATGGGATCTTCGTAAAGTTGATAGTTATGAGTGTTACAATAAATTTGATTGGGAAGTTCAATGGCAAAAAGAAGGAGATTCACTAGCTCGTTATTTAGTACGAATCGGTGAAATGAAGGAATCTATAAAAATTATTCAACAGGCTCTAGAAGGAATTCCTGGAGGACCCTATGAGAATTTAGAAGTCCGACGTTTTGATAAAGCAAAAAATTCCGAATGGAATAATTTTGAATATAGATTTATTACTAAAAAACTTTCACCCAATTTTGAATTGTCGAAGCAAGAACTTTATGTGAGAGTAGAAGCCCCAAAAGGAGAATTAGGAATTTATTTGATAGGAGATAGTAGTGTTTTCCCTTGGAGATGGAAAATTCGTTCACCCGGTTTTATCAATTTGCAAATTCTTCCTCAACTAGTTAAAAGAATGAAATTGGCAGATATCATGACGATATTAGGTAGTATAGATATCATTATGGGAGAAGTTGATCGTTGAAATGATAATTGATATGACAAAAGTGGAAATACAAGCTATCAATTCTTTTTCTAGATCGGAATCTTTAAAAGAAGTCTATGGACTCATATGGATCTTTGTTCTTATTTTCACCCTTATATTGGGAATAACAATAGGGGTACTAGTAATTGTGTGGTTAGAAAGAGAAATATCTGCAGCAATACAACAACGCATTGGGCCTGAATACGCCGGTCCATTGGGAATTCTTCAAGCTATAGCAGATGGAACCAAATTATTTTTTAAAGAAGATCTCCTCCCATCTAGAGGAGATATTCGTTTGTTCAGCGCGGGACCGTCTATAGCGGTCATATCTGTTCTACTAAGTTATTTAGTAATTCCTTTTGGATATCACCTTGTTTTGGCCGATCTTAGTATAGGCGTTTTTTTATGGATCTCCATTTCAAGTATTGCCCCTATTGGACTTCTTATGTCAGGATATGGGTCGAATAATAAATATTCTTTTTCAGGTGGTCTACGGGCTGCTGCTCAATCTATCAGTTATGAAATACCATTAACTCTATGTGTGTTATCAATATCTCTACGTGTGATTCGGCAGAACATTATTATTTTCCCTCTTTTCTAGAAATTTTCTAGAACTAGAAATAGAATAAAGAAATTTAATATATGCAATGGATATTTTCTTTTTTTATTTATCATTAGGGTTGATGAATTAAGCTAGATAGTTAGATGAGTAAAAGTAAACTGCTTATAAATTTGCAGTAAGAGGATAAAATCTCATTCCCTATGTACGAGAATATAAACATAAGCAGTATAAACTGTTTACCCCAAGGTTAAGATTCTTTGACCAATTATCATATCTTGAAGCGGGTACAAAAGATCAACCGTATGGGGTTTTTACTACTGTCTTGTATTTATTACCATACTGGGGATCAATCAAAAATCAGTGGACAGTTAGGAACACCAAGGTACACAAAAGATTAGTAATGGAGATAATTTAAGATATAAAAAAGGATCTTTTTGCATAAAACTTTAGATAAAACGAATCATAATGAGGACTTTAAGTTGGTAGAAATGACCAAGTAGTACTTCTCCACGATTCCGATCTCGAGTATGCTCCTATTCACTGATTAAAGAAATGACTATAAAAAACGAATTAATCCTTTATTTTTTTTTTTCAGAGTACCTCCTCTCCTCTGAGAAAGAAGAATAGGACAGGAGCAAAAGAAATAGAATGCAAAATATTGAATGGGAAAAATGAAACAAAAAAATACGATACAGGATATTTATTTCTTATTTCTTTTCTCCATTCAATATTCATATCTATACACATACATAGAATTCTTAATCATAAATTTGGAATTAATGATCAATTCTTTCTAACTAATTCTTTCTTTAGAGTTATTGATAAAACCTAATTTATTGATATAACGAGTATTTTATTTAAGGATTAAGTTATTACCGAATAAAGAGAAATTGTAATTTTAATGGAAAAGATCAATTCGGAAGCGCTTTTTTATTCTAGCAGACGGAATTTCGTTGGTCTAATTTTGGACTTCCCGGTATTATTCTATTTAGAATTATAATCTAAAAATTACAATAATACCGAACAAGTACTTACATTTATTTGTGACCATAGAGGAGCCGTATGAAGCTGAGGTCTCATGTACGGTTTTGAAATAGCGATATGAACAGTAATGTTATTATCGACTATGATTATCTAACAGTTCAAGTACAGTTGATATAGTTGAGTCACAGTCAAAATATGGTTTTTGGGGGTGGAATCTGTGGCGTCAGCCTATAGGGTTTTTTGTTTTTCTAATTTCTTCTCTAGCGGAATGTGAGAGATTACCTTTTGATTTACCAGAAGCAGAGGAGGAATTAGTAGCAGGTTATCAAACAGAATATTCGGGTATTAAATACGCTCTATTTTACCTTGCTTCTTACCTAAATTTATTAGTTTCTTCATTATTTATAACAGTTCTTTACTTAGGCGGTTGGAATTTTCCTATTCCGTATATATCTATTCCTGAACTTTTCGGAATAAAAAAAATGACAGGAGTTTTTGGAATAACAATTGGTATATTTATTACATTAGCTAAAGCTTATTTGTTTTTGTTCATTCCTATCACAGCAAGATGGACTTTACCTAGACTGAGAATGGACCAACTTTTAAATTTTGGATGGAAATTTCTTTTACCTATTTCTCTGGGTAATCTATTATTGACAACTTCTTCCCAACTTATTTACCTATAAAGAATAGAATAAGATAACGTCCATTCATAACCGATCTTAAACAAGAGAAAGAAACATCAAATTATTCACGGAGATCCACAATATGTTCCCTATGGTGACCGGGTTCATAAATTATGGTCAACAAACAATACGGGCTGCAAGGTACATTGGTCAAAGTTTCATAATTACCCTATCCCATACAAATCGTTTACCTGTAACTATTCAATATCCTTATGAAAAATCGATCACATCAGAACGTTTCCGCGGTCGAATTCACTTTGAATTTGATAAATGTATTGCTTGTGAGGTATGTGTTCGTGTATGTCCCATAGATCTACCCGTTGTTGATTGGAGGTTTAAAAGAGAGATTAAAAAGAAACAATTGCTTAATTATAGTATTGATTTTGGAGTCTGTATATTTTGTGGTAATTGTGTCGAGTATTGTCCAACAAACTGTTTATCGATGACTGAAGAATATGAACTTTCAACTTATGATCGTCACGAATTAAATTATAATCAAATTGCATTAGGTCGGTTACCAATGTCAGTAATTGGAGATTACACAATTCAAACAGTTATGAATTCCAGTCAAATCAAAATGGATAAAGATAAACCCCTTGATTCAAGAACGATTACTGATTACTAATATTTTTTTATATAAAGATAAACAGAAACAAGTCTTCTTTTTTTTTTATCAGAAACTAATAAACTTATCTTATTAACTATTGATTATTGAGAATCACTCTTTGATTTAAACTGCAAATATGTGTTTTCTTAATTATTTTAAAATATTAAAAAATTATAATCTCTAAAAGAAAAAAGAAAAGATTGGCCAAAAATTTTAATAACTTTATCTATATCCACAGTAATCCATCCATATTAAGATTTAATTGCATTAAAAACTCATCATATATAAGAAAAAAAATATAAGGGGAACACCCCTCTCTTTCCTGGACTATTTAGTAAGGTCATGAAACATTTTGACTTATTTTTCTCTTATACATAATGGATTTACCTGGACCAATACATGATATACTTGTAGTATTTCTGGGATCATTTCTTATATTAGGAGGTCTAGGAGTAGTATTATTTACTAATCCAATTTATTCCGCCTTTTCGTTGGGATCGGTTCTTGTTTGTATATCCTTATTCTATATTTCATCAAACTCCTTTTTTGTAGCTGCCGCCCAGCTTCTTATTTATGTGGGAGCCATAAATGTCTTAATCATATTTGCTGTTATGTTCGTGAATGGTTCAGAATATTCCAACGACTCCTATTTTTGGACTATTGGAGATGGAGTCACTTCACTGGTTTGTATAAGTATTCTTTTTTCACTAATTACTACTATCGCAGATACGTCATGGTACGGAATTATTTGGACTACAAGATCAAATCAGATTATAGAGCAAGACTTTATAAACAACGTTCAACAAATTGGAATTCATTTATCAACAGATTTTTATCTTCCGTTTGAACTCATTTCTATAATTCTTTTAGTTTCTTTGATAGGCGCAATTACTATGGCTCGTCAATAATAAATAGTTTAGTTAGAATTAAAAAAATTTTTAGTTTAATCTACTGTCAATATTCCCTTTTTTATGTAATCGCTCGATTCTAGTTAATCAACTTGGTTGAATTTTTGTTCATATTGAAACGAATCGAAGTTGATCAGGAGTTAGTCAATGATGTTCGAACATGTACTTTTTTTGAGTGTCTATTTATTTTCAATCGGTATCTATGGATTGATCACAAGTCGAAACATGGTTAGAGCACTTATGTGTCTTGAACTTATACTAAATTCGGTTAATATTAATCTCGTACTATTTTCTGATATATTTGATAGTCGCCAATTAAAAGGAGAGATTTTCTCAATCTTTATTATAGCCATTGCAGCGGCGGAAGCTGCTATTGGACTAGCTATTGTTTCATCAATCTATCGTAACAGAAAATCAACTCGTATTAATCAATCGAGTTTGTTGAAAAATTAGCCATAACTATAATATAAATACATATAAATATATAATATATATAGAAATTAATTGTAGAAAAAATTTTGTATAAAATATCATTTCAGTGTTTTTTATATATTATATTTATTTACAAATAATACTAAATATGTATAGTAATATTTCAATATATGTATAGTAATATATTGAAATATTGACGATCCATTAGTCAACGTGGAGTTGCACGTGTGATTCATGTGACTCATATGATCATGGTTGTTGAAAGAGAAATCAAAGTCTCTTGGTCCCTTCTCATGAACAGATTTATAAAAATTTTGATTCTTAAGATTTTTTTTGATAAATCATTGATTCATCTGGTTTCTATATATAAAGAAAATATAAATATATAATAAATTTATAATTATATAATTTATAAATTTATTTTTACTTTACCAGATCGAAAATTTTTTATGTTCAAAACTGGAATTTATAGACCCAATGTCACATTCAGTAAAAATTTATGATACATGTATAGGGTGCACTCAATGTGTACGAGCCTGCCCCACAGATGTATTGGAAATGATACCTTGGGACGGATGTAAAGCTAAGCAAATTGCTTCCGCGCCAAGAACCGAAGATTGTGTAGGTTGTAAAAGATGTGAATCCGCCTGTCCAACAGATTTTTTGAGTGTCCGTGTTTATTTATGGCATGAAACAACTCGCAGCATGGGTCTATCTTATTGATACGTTATAATAAATTCCACTTGAATCATTTGATTCCTTTTTACCGACAAAAGCCCGTGCTCAAGAAAATATATTCTTTTGAGCACGGGCTTTTTGGTCAAAACGTATCTTGTCTTTATCACGAGTTATTTCCCTTGGTTAACAATACTTGTAGTTTTGCCAATATTCGCGGGTTCCTCAATTTTCTTTCTCCCTCATAGGGGGAATAAGGTATTTAGATGGTATACTATATGTATTTGTTTATTAGAACTCCTTATAACAACCTATGTGTTCTGTTATCATTTCCAATTGGACGATCCATTAATTCAATTAGAAGAGGATGCTAAATGGATAAATGTTTTCAATTTTCACTGGAGACTAGGGATCGACGGACTTTCCATAGGACCTATTTTACTAACAGGATTTATCACTACTTTAGCTACTTTAGCAGCTTGGCCTGTTACTCGAAATTCGCGATTGTTCTATTTCCTGATGTTAGCAATGTACAGTGGTCAAATAGGATTATTTTCTTCTAGAGATCTTTTACTTTTTTTTCTCATGTGGGAGTTAGAATTAATTCCTATTTACTTACTTTTATCTATGTGGGGGGGAAAGAAACGTTTGTACTCGGCTACCAAGTTTATTTTGTACACTGCGGGGGGTTCCATTTTTCTCTTAATAGGAGTTCTAAGTATGGGTTTATATGGTTCCAATGAACCGACATTGGATTTTGACAGATTAGCTAATCAGTCATATCCTGTGACATTAGAAATAATATTATATTTGGGCTTCCTTATTGCTTATGCTGTCAAATCACCGATTATACCCCTACATACATGGTTACCAGATACCCATGGAGAAGCACATTACAGTACATGTATGCTTCTAGCGGGAATCTTATTAAAAATGGGAGCATATGGATTGATTCGTATCAATATGGAATTATTACCACATGCTCACTCCATATTTTCTCCCTGGTTGGTGATAGTGGGGGCAATCCAAATAATTTATGCAGCTTCAACCTCGCTTGGTCAACGCAATCAAAAAAAAAGAATAGCCTATTCTTCTGTATCGCACATGGGTTTCATAATTATAGGAATTGGTTCTATAACCGACATGGGACTCAACGGAGCCGTTTTACAAATACTCTCTCATGGATTTATTGGTGCTGCACTTTTTTTCTTGGTAGGAATGAGTTGTGATAGAATACGTCTTGTTTATCTCGACGAAATGGGGGGAATATCCATTCCAATGCCAAAAATATTTACCATGTTTAGTAGTTTCTCGATGGCTTCTCTTGCATTGCCTGGAATGAGTGGTTTTGTTGCGGAATTAGTAGTATTTTTTGGACTAATTACCAGTCCAAAATATCTTTTAATGCCAAAAATATTAATTACCCTTGTAATGGCAATTGGAATGATATTAACTCCTATTTATTTGTTATCTATGTTACGTCAGATGTTCTATGGATACAATTTTTTCAATGTTCCAAACTCAAATTTCGTGGATTCTGGACCACGAGAACTATTTGTTTCGATCTGTATCCTTTTACCCGTAATAGGAATTGGTATTTATCCCGATTTCGTTCTTTCTTTATCAGTTGACAAGATACAAGCTATCCTATCGAATTATTTTCATAGATAGTTTTTTTTCTTAATGAGATAGAAAGTCTTATAATTTTCAATTTTAAGATTTTTGAATCACTGTACAACGAAAAAAATAATAAAGTGAATTAGAAAGATGTATACCAAGTTTTTGAGAACCGTTTGAATTAAGATTCAAACGGTTCTCAAAAACTCGCACAAATTTTCATTATATACGTATTACTTATTTCGCATGTAATTTCTACAATTCAATTAGATTTTATGTGAATGAACCATAACTATGTAGACCTATTCCTAATAGATTGATCCCAAAATAGCATATCCAAATTATAAGAAATCCTATAGAAGCTACAAGTGCCGAATTCGTACCATGCAAACTTTGATTTGTTCTAGTATGTGAATAAATCGCGAATATGGTCCAAGTAATAAATGCCCAAGTTTCCTTGGGGTCCCAATTCCAATAAGACCCCCATGCTTCGTTAGCCCATACTGCTCCAGAAAGAATACCTATGGTTAAAAAGGTAAACCCTAAACTAATAACACGATAACTCCAATAATCCAAACGCTGAATTAATTGATATTTATAATAATTTTGAAATGAAAGAAAAGAAGTGTTGTTAAAAGCACGTCTTTTTTCGTTCAAGTATTCGATCTTCCAAAAGAAAAATGACTTAATTAATATTAAGAAATATTTGCTTCGACAAAAAATATCGATGTTTTTTCGAAATGTAATGACTAAAAAAGCGACTGATAATAACGAACCGCATAAAAGAGCCGCATAGCTCAATAACATCATACTTACATGCATCATTAACCACTGAGATTGTAGAGCAGGTACTAATATTGCTGATTGATGCATTTTACTTGAAAGACCAGATGTAGCAAAACCTTGAGTAAAAATGGCACTTGGCGCAGTTATTGTGCTTAAATCATTTGTATGATTCCATAGCTTGGAAACCATATGAATAATGGAAAAACTCCACGAAAGGAAGATCAATGACTCGTATAAATTACTTAATGGAAAATGTCTCGAAGAAATCCAACGAATAACTAATAATCCTGTTAGAGAAAAAAAAGCAGCTAACATTCCTTTTTCCGACGAATGGCGTAATCCGATGATTTCGTGAACTAATAGAATCATCAAATGAATCGCAATCACAATTGAAACGATTGAAAAAGAGAGATGAGTTAATATATGTTCTAAGGTTGCAAATATCATACATAAAAAGGGTCTCATTACAGAATTGAAATCGGGAATTAAATACATTATAAGATCCATTCTATCTCTTTTAGAGTATGCCGCCACTCGGACTCGAACCGAGATGCTCTAGCACTGCTTCCTAAGAGCAGCGTGTCTACCAATTTCACCATAGCGGCTTACTTGAAATAATAATAGTCAATTCATGTTGAATCGTCTAGATGTAGATTCTAGAATCCGATATAGTTATACTTTAGGAAACATTAGAATGGATGAATAAGGGTTCTTTTAAACTCTTTTGTTTAAAATAAAGTATTCTTTGCATTTTTAATAACAATTAGAAAATTTAGAAAGATCTTTTTTATCAAAAATAAATATAAATTAAATAAATAGGATTTTATACATATCAAAATGTAATTACTAAATTTAATAAATTAAATTAGAAATTCAAAGACTCTTTTTCTAAAAATCTTGTTTTTAGTCTACTTTTTAATGTACTTAGTGTAATTTAATTAATTATTCTAAGTTATATAGAAAAAATATATATATAATTAATTAATTATATAATATATATATATATACTTTTTGTTGTTTGTTATGTACATAATTTAAATATAGGATAATATTTAGTAAACAAAACCAATTTTATTTGATCTTGAGATAGACATATAATAAAACAAAACAGTTTTAATATTCATCATAATTGCATTTTATTTCTTTTCCTAATGGAAAAAAATTTTTCTACTGGGAAAAGAAATAAAATAATACTTAGAACCAAACTAGCAGACAGATAAGTTAGTATTCGACATAAAATAGCAGCTAGTTCTAACTAATCTTGAAGAGGTCAATAAATACATAAGTTAATGAAAATTTTTCATATTCTATAAATCAAAATCACGGAATTCAAATTATTCCAAAATTTTCTTATTTGTTTGCCGCACAAAAAAACTTTTTGAATTTCCCGTAGAAACTGACTTTGCTAAGGAAAAGGCTTTTATTGCAACTAAATTTCCCTTTTTCTTCCAAATATTTCTACGAATACGTTTTTTTGATATAGAAGTACGTTTTTTTGGAACTGCCATAAAAAAAAGAGTTCTTCCTTTTTATTGTTGTATGTGAAAGACATGTATTGATCAATATGGATCGTTTTTTTTTAGTTTTAGTCATTTTTTATATTATAGTTAATTTCGTCGATAATCTTTTTTTTTTATAAACAATACAAATATATTTTTTATATATACATGTGTGTTACATATATAATAAAACTCGGAAAAAATAGAAGAAAAGAAAGAAAAATTTTAAAAGGAATTTTCTAGTAGTTAATATGTTAAACAAGACATTCCGTTAGCAAGGAACTTTCATTTTACGTTTTTTTTTTTATTTCAGTTCTAGAATATAAGAAGTAAGGAGTTTTATAAGATTTCTGATATTTTTTTATCTTATTGGATTTCAATTCAATCAATCAATTCCACAAAAAATAGAAATTAGGAAATTATTAAAAAAAAAATGACTAGAAGAATTAGTTGATTTATTGATGCAAACTATATATTCATATCCATATTCTACTGATATTGGTATAGTTATTTTTGCTTACTTTTCTTACTTTTACTTTGCTTACTATAGTATATGATATGGTTATATATTACTAGAATACAATTCTAGTATAGTGGCAATTTTTTTTTTTAATCATATTCTCCTTCTCTTTTTTTTTATAAAAAAATATTTTTCTACTTCAAAAATGAATATTTTAGTTAAAAAATTAATAACTAAAAAATTACTCTATATTGAGCTATTTGGACAAAGCATTTAAGCAACAAATTATAACTTTTTCAAATTTTTAAAATATCTGAAAAAAGTAAGAAAAATGTAAAATAAAAATATTTAAGGTTTCATATCTTTTTTTTTTTCATTTTTTTTATTGTTTTCTTCAAAAGCAATAAAAATTGGTGAATCGGAAACAATTATAAGAAAAAAAATGAAAATTTTTGTTTTTTATGGAACATACATATAAATATGCATGGATAATACCTTTTCTTCCATTTCCTATTACTATGTTAATAGGATTTGGACTTCTACTTATTCCTAGAGCAACAAAAAATATTCGACGTATGTGGGCTTTTCCGAGTGTTTTGATGCTAACTATAGCTATGGTGTTTTCTGTTAATCTTTCTATTCAGCAAATAAACGGAAATTTTATCTATCAATATCTATGGTCTTGGACTGTCAATAATGATTTTTCTTTAGAGTTCGGATACTTGATTGATCCACTTACTTCTATTATGTCAATATTAATTACTACTGTTGGAATTATGGTTCTTATTTATAGTGATAATTATATGTCTCATGATCAAGGATATTTGAGATTTTTTGCTTATATGAGTTTTTTCAATACTTCTATGTTGGGATTAGTTACTAGTTCTAATTTGATACAAATTTATATTTTTTGGGAACTTGTAGGAATGTGTTCCTATTTATTAATAGGTTTTTGGTTCACACGACCAATTGCAGCAAGTGCTTGTCAAAAAGCTTTTGTAACCAATCGTATAGGGGATTTTGGTTTATTATTAGGAATTTTAGGATTTTATTGGATAACGGGTAGTTTAGAATTTCGAGATTTGTTCGAAATAGTTACTAATTTAATTCATAATAATGGAGTAGATTCTTTATTTATTACTCTTTGTGCTTCTTTTTTATTCCTCGGCGCAGTTGCTAAATCTGCACAATTTCCCCTTCACATATGGTTACCTGATGCTATGGAAGGACCCACTCCCATTTCGGCTCTTATACATGCTGCTACTATGGTAGCAGCAGGAATTTTTCTTGTAGCTCGGCTTCTTCCTCTTTTCATAGTCATACCTTACATAATGAATCTTATTTCCTTAATAGGTGTAATAACAGTATTATTAGGAGCTACTTTGGCTCTTGCTCAAAGAGATATTAAAAGAAGTTTAGCTTATTCTACCATGTCTCAATTGGGTTATATTATGTTAGCTCTAGGTATAGGTTCTTATAGGGCTGCTTTATTCCATTTGATCACTCATGCCTATTCGAAAGCTTTATTGTTTTTAGGATCTGGATCCATTATTCATTCAATGGAATCCATTGTTGGATTTTCACCAGATAAAAGTCAAAATATGGTTCTTATGGGGGGGTTAACAAAATATATTCCGATTACAAGAATTACTTTTTTATTAGGTACACTTTCTCTTTGTGGTATTCCACCTCTTGCTTGTTTTTGGTCGAAAGACGAAATTCTTAATGATAGTTGGTTGTATTCACCAATTTTCGCAATAATCGCTTCATTTACAGCAGGATTCACTGCATTTTATATGTTTCGAATGTATTTACTTACCTTTGATGGACATTTGCGTATTCATTTTCAAAATTACAGTAGCGCTAAAAATAGTTCTTTCTATTCAATATCTTTATGGGGAAAAGAAGTACCCAAAGCAATAAAAAAAAAATTACTGTTTTCAACAATGAATACTAAGGTTTCTTTTTTTTCAAAAAATACATATCAAATTGAAAATTTTTTTCAAAATAAAGTACGATACTTTAGTACTTACTTTAGAAATAAATATACTTACACCTATCCTCACGAGTCGGACAATACTATGTTGTTTCCCATGCTTATATTGGTATTATTTACTTTATTGATTGGATCAATCGGAATTGATTTTGGTAGACTAGATCCTGATCTATTGTCAAAGTGGTTAACTCCATCTACAAAATTTTTCCATCAAAATGAGTCTTCGGATTTTTATGATTTTTTTAAAAATGCAGTTTTTTCAGTAAGTAT